AGAATAATTGGAACTGTGGTATCAAACTTCTTAATACCATTATCTATTATAAATGAATTTTTTAGCATTTGACTACGCACCACGGAAGGATTTATTTGTACACTTGAAAGATAGCCTAGAAAGTCTAGGGAATGGTTGGATAATTGGTTTATATGGATCCTTCCTGGTTGAGACCACACATAAAAACGACATTGCCAGAAATTGGAAAGATAATATTTCCATTTATTCATCAGAAGAGGCGTCCCTTTTGAAGCCAGAATTACTTTTCCTTGATACCTAACATAATGAATGAAAGGATCCTTTAACAACCATGGAATGGCCTGAAAATCCTTAGTAAACATATCCACGATATGTTCTATTTTTTCATGTAAATATATTCGCTCAAGAAGGGTTCCAAAAGATCTTGATCGTAAATGATAAGATTGGTTACGGAGAAAAATGAAAATGGATTCGTATTCACGGACATGAGAATTATATAAGAACAGGAGCAATCTTTGATTTATTTTTGAAAGGGTAGAAATAGATTTATTTGGAGAAATAAAACTATTCCAATTATGAGTCTCGTGGAAAAAGAATCGTAAAAAATGCAAAGAGGAAGCATCTTTCACCCAGTAACGAAGAATTTGAATCAAGATTTCCAGATGGGCAGGATAGGCTATTAGTATATTTGACACATAATTTAAACGGGAAAATTTATCCTCTAAAAAAGGAAATATTGAATGAATTGATCGCAAATTATGAGATTCCTCTTTTTTTTTAGCTTCTAGAGAAGATACTAAACGTAGGGAAAATGGAATTTCCACAATGACTGCAAATCCCTCTGGTATCATTTGAAAATACAAATTTTTGGTATGCCCTAAAAATAGATTTTGGTTAAAATCATTAGAAGAAATAAACAAACAATTCTGTTGATACATTCGAGTAATTAAACGTTTCGCAATTAGTAAACTGAATTTATTGTCAGAACCCACATTTTCTAACATAATTGATCTAGTTAAACCACGATCATGAGTAAGTGCATAAATATATTCTTGAAAGATAAGTGGATATAAAAAGTCAAAGTTATGTTGACGAGATCTATCCCGTTCTAAATATCTTTGGAATTCCTCCATTTGAAAAATTCGATTTAAACCAAAGGATTTCTTGAGTTATCAAATAACACATAGTGCGATACAGTCAAAACACGGTATTTATGCTAAAACAAAGAATAGATACCCCGGGTATAGGTGGATTCATCAACGGATTCTATCCTTTTCTTTTTCCATCGAATTAATAGGTTTATGTGATAACAAGATGATTAGAAATCCTTTATTTTTTCAACCCAATCGATCTTTTGATTTTAGAAAAAATTCTCTTTATCAATATGCTCCTTCTTTTACACATTCATCTCCATTCGATTATAGAATGGCGAATAGTTAGGATTCATTAAAAAAATCAACAATCAACCCCCACTCATGAGAGAAGTCTTTCCCGCGCCAGGCACTAATATTTTTTTAACATATAATCAGATTAGGTAATCATTCCAAAATTAAGAACAGAAGCTCGTTGCTTTTTCTTTACCTATAATTAATTGGAGCCCTAATGTCTCTACCCATTTATTAACTCAACTCAATTTAAAATTCTTTTTGTTCCAGCCCAACAAAAAATTCAAAAAAGGTTTTGTACCGATCCGGTAAGACTGAAAGATTCTCAAAATTCTCCATTGATACGACATGCTGCTTTTTCCATTCATTCCCTTTCAGGATCAGTCGTGGTCTTACAAACTCTACCGATGGTATGGACGAATCCCTTGCTTCATCCAAATGTGTAAAATATTTTAGCCGCACTTAAAAGCCGAGTACTCTACCGTTGAGTTAGCAACCCTAATAAAATAAGTTAAGAAGATGTGTAGATAAAATCAAAATAAATAAACAGATTGGATTATACGATTAAAACATTGAACTAGCAAGAAATCTAAAAAAACATTTTATAATTGATTCTGAACCTAAGAATAGCTCAGATACAAATCCAAGAGATTCTCAAATAAATAAATGCCAAAATTTATAGATATAGACCGCCTCTGACTCTTATGTCATCCATTTCTTTAAGTAAAGTAAAAAAACAAATTTAAATTTATGGAACGAAGATAAATAAATCCACTTATTAATGATCGAATTATATGTGTTCGATATACTGTTGTCAATATAAATGCTGAGAAAATCAAAAAGGACTCGTGTTGGATTGGCACTCCATATCTAATCTACATAGATACAAAAGAAAGTGTCGATGGAAGAATAAACTAAGTAGAGGAAACAATCTCGGGTTTACTCATTCAATAGATATTAAGTAAAACAAGCAAGCTTGATCCTCTGTTTGTTATTTGTTAGTACAATTCCAACAACCTACCTGATTGAAGTGCATAATTTTAGATTTCTATTTTTCGATCCAATTACTTCATTTATTCACTTGATCTTCTTTCTATACATTTGATTTCTATCTATAACAACAAAAATTTATTTTTGTTGTTATAGGACGTGGGATTTTAAACAAGCAATAATAAATTCATATGAATAGAGCAAAAAAGGATAGTAGAAAAAAGTTATACAAAGCTATATGTATTTCATTAATTGAATTTCTTTTAATTACGATGAAGTTCCTTAAAAACCTCCGCCCTCTTTAAAATATCATCAACAGTTCCTGTAGGTTGAGCTCCTTTTTGAAGAAAATATAGAATAGCAGGAATATTCAAATAAGTTTGATTTTTTATCGGATCATAAAAACCCACTTTGCGAATATCCCTTCCTTCTCTTCGAGATCGAACATCAATTGCAACGATTCGATAGACAGTTCATTGGGATAGATGTATATGAGTAATACCCCCCCCTAGAAACGTATAGGAAGTTTTTTCCTCATACGGCTCAAGAAAAAATGATTCGAAGTTATGTCTATGTATAGATTTAGAATGTCAACATAGGTTCATAAAATCATTAATTTGATTCGATCATGATTTTTTTTTTCTTTTTCAAAAAAAAAAAGAAAAAAATCATTCATACTCATAACTCAAGTTGGATAACTTCCAAATCGCTCAAAAGAGAACCCCTAAGCATTTCTATTTATTGAGTGGTCTCTAACCTCCTTTTTGTCTCGTTTTTGTTTAGAATCTATTGGGGTTTATCACTCGAATCCAGTCCAGTTGGTGAGACAATCAAAATGGGCTTTACTTGTTTCAGGATCTTTTATCTTTACTTTGAATCATTAGGTTTAGACATTACTTCGGTGCTCCTTAAATCCTTTCAAAATGGCAGCAACGTATCCTTTTTGCGATTTCTATAAAAGAATCATAAGAACAGTTGATTCTTGCGTGATACACTTTTGATCTAAAGATTTTTATCAAGTCCAACAAATTTTCCTTTTGGATTTAAAACTTGCTTGAATTGGACCCCTTGGATTTATATATCAAAAATATATTTACGAAGTTGGAACAACTTATTGATTGGCACTAACCCTAGATCTTTGCCCCCGAGAAATGAATTAATACTTTCGACTCGAGCTCCATCATGTACTATTTACTTACATTACAACCCAACAAGGGGTTCGAGTGAACAGAACAAATGATGTCGAGCTAAGAGCACTTCTATTCCTATATAAAATATATCAAATTTAAAATGGTGGATGTAAGAATCCACAGCTAATCATGTCCTTCAAGTCGCACGTTGCTTTCTACCGCATCGTTTCAAACGAAGTTTTACCATAACATTCCTCTAATTTGAAACCGATATGAAATTGATTCAATTATGGAATCATGAATAGTCATTGCTTTAACTAGTACCCAATACATAGAAATCTATACCTATTTTCTTCTTTTCTATATCTATTAGAGATGAGTAGATATTTTTCTAAAGAAGTCTCAGCAAGAATTTCCCTCTTATTTTATCCTATTGAAATGAAATAGTTAAAATAAAGAAACACAAATAAATGAGTTCTTTTTGAATCTGCATCTTCAAGTGATTTGATAAGACGGATTCGATAGCCTTACATTTCTCATTTCTTAGAATACTAAGGACTCCATTAAATTGAATTCAAAAATTGAATACTTCGACGTCATTATTTGAATAAAGTTTTATAATAAAGCCCACATTTAATCATCATAAAAAAGATAAATGCATCATCTTTCTTTGCAAATCGAGTCATTAATGATTTAAAGCATAAAGCAAATAGCTAGTATAGATCGAAAAACGAATTCTTTTTTTTGTTTTCACAGAATAGATAAAAAAGACTGATGTAAGAAAGGACTTAGGTCGTTAGTCTTTCATCTGCTTGATAAAATCAGAATCAAAAGAATAGGGGATTCCATATTTATCAGATAAACCGAACAATTGTCACTAAAAAGATCGCGATTCTATATTAAATTATCGATAGTGGATGTTAAATATTTAAGACATACCAAACTTTTTTCACAAAAATAGAAACGCCGCGTCCTCTGAAATAGAACAGTAACAATCCTTATATACGATAATAATACAAAAAAAGGCATATAAACATTTCTTTTATATGTATTTTGTTTGACTTGAAGTTTAGCAATCTTTCTGTAATCTTTTCACAAAGTAAAGTGAATAGAATCTATGAATAAATCCCCGTCTCAATCGTTACATAAATTTACAAGATTTATTAGAACCAAACTCGAAATACATAAATAAAGGGTTCAAATATCTAAATAAGGGGCTCAAAGAATCTACATCTGTTACATATTCAACTTAATTCTTTGTTAAAGTTAATAAGATCAGACAGACACAGATATTGAAATGGAAACCTTCCATTATCATTACTGATTAATTTCTATCTACTCCCGGAATTCCATGGGTATGATGAGTCATAAATAACAAAAGATCTTATTTTAGACGATGCTAGATAAAATAGTCTAAATATAAAGTCAAACAGGTCCAGATTAAGTCCTTGCTCCTATTTTTTATTTTACCCTAACCAGTTTTAAGAGACTCAATCCTTGATTAAATTCAATTAATTAATATCAAAAGCCCTTCCCCTCTTGTTTATTGTTTAAAATTCAGAGAATTCATAATTTGGCTGCCTCATTTAATTTCTAATTTATTTAGAATTTAAGGGATAGGGAATATAGAGACTTTTCTTTCGTATTGCAATTCAGAATGCAGCATTTTGAAAAATCGATATGAGACATAAGGTTTTTCTAAGTAACTAACTTCAATATGAAGGCTCAAACTCTTATCATCTTGTTGATTTATATTCCCATCTTACTTGGATCAGAAATGGATTCAGTTACTTACATCCGCATGCCATTTGCATTCGACTTAGTTTGTGAAAAAGATATGATTTTTTTCTGAATCATGAAAAATCAGAAACAAGAATCACATTTCGATCCAATATTAGACTCTTACACGGAAAGTTGTTCAAAAAAAGTAACCTTTATTCTGACAAAATGGGTATGTACGTTCTGGGACGGAAGGATTCGAACCTCCGAATAGCGGGACCAAAACCCGTTGCCTTACCACTTGGCCACGCCCCATTTCGATTTCTATTCAACACTAATAAAACTAATACTGGTATTGGTTGTTCGTCAATTCGGGTCCAACTATCTCTGGAATAAATTAAAGTGTTGCTAGGATTTTGACACATATAGATATAGAATGAAGAATGAAACTCAATTCATTGATCATTACAGATAATTCAATTTAAATATTGTATGAAAGTATAATTTCTTCTATTCTATTTTAAGTTTGAGAATTGAAGGATTTTTGATTGGGCCAGTTCAAAGAAAAAGGGGCATTGTCAACCTTACTTTTTTTCATTTTTATATTTATTTTCTATTAAAAACTCAATCAAAATGCAATTATTTCCAAGAATAAAATGTTTGTTATGCTTAATATCTTTAGTTTGATCTGTCTTAATTCTGCCCCTTATTCGTATTCTATTTATTCGAGTGGTTTTTTCTTTGCCAAATTGCCCGAGGCCTACGCTTTTTTGAATCCAATTGTAGATGTTATGCCAGTCATACCTGTACTCTTTTTTCTTTTAGCATTTGTTTGGCAAGCTGCGGTAAGTTTTCGATGAGAGCTTTAATACTGTCCTAGAAAAATTCATGATTTATACTGTAAAACTTATCTTATTAATTGTTAGAATTTTTTGTTTTTGTTATCGAATAAATCCGATCACCCCATTTTGGCCCTTTTCGAATACCAGGAAAAGACCCCATGCCCATGTAAGGTCCCCTAACAATATCTAATTATGGATAGGAAAGAAAATTTTTGAAATGAAAGACTCTTATTACAAATGAATTTCTGAGGATTTTTTTCTATTTCTAGAAGCACCACTTTTGTTCTTGGTGTCAAAAAAAAATAGGATATGTGATATAAAACCAGAGAATCTATTCTCTTTTTTTCCCAAAAATGATCTTGGAGATTGTGTAATGCTTACTCTCAAACTCTTCGTTTACACAGTAGTGATATTCTTTGTTTCTCTCTTCATCTTCGGATTCCTGTCTAATGATCCAGGACGTAATCCTGGGCGTGAAGAATAAAAATAAAAAAGTATTTTTCATTTTCCTTGCTTGATTTTAACTTTTCATATTATCTATTACACACGTTTAACTATGAAGAAAAAAGGTTTGAGAAATTCAAAGCAAAATTAAATACCAAGTCATCAACGGAAAGGGAAAGAGAGGGATTCGAACCCTCGGTACGACTAATTCGTACAGCGGATTAGCAATCCACCGCTTTAGTCCACTCAGCCATCTCTCCCAACCGAAAAGAGCTAATTACGATGTTACATTATACATAAAGTAAGGCTTGAAAAATATCTTTCTTTATTAGAATTATAGAGATATATACAACTTTTATCAGCAATATGGCCCGGCTGGGTATTCACCTAGCGGGGCCCCATTTTGCCCCAATGAATCATAAATAAAAAATGAGTTATCTAATTTGAAAACAAAAATGTTTATTTTTATTATTGAAGCAACAACAATAAGATTCTATATCTTATGCTTCTTATAATATAGAACCGTAATTTTCTTTTTTTCTTTACTTGAATAAAAAGAATAAAAAACGAGACTATGAATTCTTGCACCATGCATTTTGATTTACGACTTCAGCGGTTTTGTCAATTCGTATCTGTCAAAACACCGCTAGCAAAAATAGAGATCGTTTTTGAGTTATTTAAATGGACCCTCTTTTCCTAATCTCATTAAGTTCCTTGCCGAAAAGTCAAATGTGATGTTTACAATTATTTTCGGATCCTATCTTAATTACGCCCAATTCCCTTGTTCGACAAAAAGTATATTTCTATATAATAATCGCATTGTAGCGGATATAGTTTAGTGGTAAAAGTGCGATTCGTTCTATTAACCCCCTGAACTATTAAGGGGTCTTTCGATTTTATTTATATTTCGATCAAAAACTTTATTTCGTAAAAGGATTTAATCCTTTACCTCTACTTCTCATTTCAACGAGAGACTCGAGGAAAAAGATACATTCTCGTAATTTGTATATC